TAAACCATTTAAATGGTTTAAATTTTTATTTTTTTTTTAAATATTCATTAATTAATTTTAAATTTAAATAGAAAGGGTATAAAATAGTTTTAAAAGTAGGTTCTTTTAAAAAAATACCCATTTTTGTTTTTTTATTTCTATGCAAATATGCAGTCATTAATGGTTTTGTTGGTTTTTTTTCACCTAAAAAATAATAAATACTATTTTTATTTTTCAAATAATTTTTATTTTTTTTTTTATAAGAATAAGGATATTTATTATTTTTTTGATTAAAATGTTGTTTATTAAATTTATTATTTTTTTGAAAATTTTTTTTATTAATTGGAAAATTTTTTTGCATATTTTATTTATTTAATAATATGAATAATATCACCTTTTTGTAATAAAAAATTAGGTTTACTAATAATTTTATTATTAACTTTAATTTTTTTATGATTAATTAATTGTTTTGCTTGAAAAATTGTTTTTACTAATTTTAATCTAACAAGATTTATATCTAAACGACTTTCTAATAAAATAACAAATTTTTTAAATATATTTATTTTATTATCTTTTTTAGATAATTTTTGAAATAAATTTTTTAATTGATATTCATGAATACATCCATAAAAATTTCTAAATTGTTGTTTTTCAAATAATCTTTTTTGAAAAAATTTTTTTCGTTTTTCAGGTTTTATTTCTTTACGATATCTTAATTTTTTTTTAAATAAATTCCATTTTTTTGATTTTAATTTTAATAAGTTTAAATTTTTATGTATGTTTTTATTATTTTGAAAACATATTTTATTTCTTGGTTTTAATTTATTCATATTATTTATTAAAATATTTTACGTAATAAATACATTAAAGTATATATTGATTGAATATTTCTAGAATTTGTTACTATAGGATAATCTATATTTCTTATAGTTTGACTTGTGTTTATTAATGAAATAGTTGGTATTTTTAAAGTAGAAAGTTCCTTATTTAAAAAAGTATCTTTTATAGAACTTTTAATTATTAAAATTAATTTTATATCATTTTCTTTTAATAAAAAATGAATTACTTTATTAAAATATGTATTCATAATTTTATTAGTAATAAAACCATTTATCCATTCTTTATTAAAAAAAATAATATTAGGATTTCTTTTTACAAAATGTGATGTAAATAAAAATTTAACTTCATCATTATTTCCTATTATTAAAATTTTTTCATTTTTTTGTATTGTATATTTTATTAGTTTAAAAATACGTTTTAAAAAAAATGAAACATCTTTTAAATTAATTATAGTATAATCATGTCGACTTCCATATATAAAAGGTAATAATTCTTTATTTGTATGAGTTATAGATTCCCCATACATATTTTTTGATTTAAATAATAAATTTAATAAAATATTATTATTATTTTTTTTTTTTTTTTTTTGTATCATATTTAATTATTTTTTACTTTTTTTTCCTTCTTTTTGTAAAATTTTTTCATTTTTTAATAATAATCCTTTTCCTTTATAAGGTTCAGGTTTTTTATGATTTTTAATATAATGTACAAATTGATTTAAAAAAATATAATCTATACTACTAAAAATTAAAATATTTGTTTGATTAATAATTTCAATATTAGATGGAATTGGTATTATTATATTATGACTAAATCCTAATTTTAAAATCAAATTATTATTTTCAATAAAAGCTTTAAAACCTATACCTTTTAAAAGTAAATTAATTTTAAAACCTTGTAAAACACCTTTTATTTTTATTTTAATTAATTTATTATATAAATTTAAAATACTTTTTTTATTTTTATTTACATTAATATTTAGTAATAATTTATTTTTTTTTATAAAAAAAAATAAATTATCACTAAAATTTAATGATAATGAACCTAAAGTTGTTTCAAAAAAAATTATTTGATTTTTACTAAAAACTTTAATATCTGATGGAAAAATAAAAGTTTTATCTATAAAAAAAAGTTGAATATTTCCTAAAGGACTTTTAAAAAAATTTTTATTTTTTAATTTAATATCTTTTTTTATTATTTTAATCATAATTTTTAAAAAATTTTACAAATTAATTCACCTCCAACATTTAATTTTTTAGCTTGTAAATCAGTTAAAATACCGATAGATGTTGAGATAATATAAAATCCTGTTTTTTTTTTATATAAATCTTTATTAGTTATATATAAGCGTTTTCCAGGTTTTGATAAACGTTTTATTTCAGTAATAACTGCTTTATTTTTTCTATATTTTAAATAAATATCTAATTGATTTTTTGAATTTATTTTATAACTTTTTATAAAACCTTCTTTAACTAAAATATTTAAAATATTTATACTTTGTTTTGATTTTTGCTGTACTATTTTTGATTTTTTTGCTAAGTAACCGTTTTTTATTTTTGAAAATAAATTTGAAAGAGTATCTGTTATAATCATATAATAATAAAAATTACCAATTATACTTCGAAACACCAGGTAAAAATCCTTTTGATGCTAATTGACGTAATTGAATTCTAGAAATTTTAAATAAACGATAAATACTTTTAGAACGTCCAGTTAAAACACATAAATTTTTAATTCTAGTAATTGATGAATTTTGATGAAAAAAAAACCATTTTTGTTGTAATTTCCATCTTAAATCTTTTTCAATATTTAAATTTTTTGAAAGAATTTTTAACGTTAATCTATTTTTTTCAAAATTTTTAAATAAATAACGTTGTTTAATATTTTTTTTAATTTTTTTTTGCATAAAATTATATTTAATAAAAAATAAATGTGGAGATAATCGGATTCGAACCGATAACCTTATATTTGCAAAACATACTTTCTACCAATTGAAATATATCCCCAATAAGTGTATTGGGACTTGAACCCAAGACCATCGGATTAAAAGTCCGGTGCTCTACCAACTGAGCTATACACTTATTAATAATTAATATTTTATTTATTTAAAATAAATAAAATATTAATTAATTGCAATAAAAATTTTTTTAAATAATAAAAATTTTTGATTTAAAAATGTATTAATTTTTTGTTTTAATATATTATTAAAAATTGGAGTTTCTTGTATTTTAATTTCTTGATTTTTTTTATAAATTGATAATTTTTTAGTAATAAATAATTCAAAATTAGAACAAAAAGTTTTATAAGAATTATTAAAAAAAAAAATAATATTATTTTTTTCAAAATTAATTTGATTTTTTTTTTTATTATCAAAAATTATTTTTTTTTTTCTAAATTTTAAATTATAACAAATTTTAGGTAAAAAAAAATAAGTAACAAAAAAATAAAAATTAAAAAAAAAAAATAAAAACCATGAAACTTGATTAAAAAATGAAAATTGATCAAATTGTGGCATAATTTGGTTTTAAAATTTTATTTCTTCAACATATATTTTACTTGAAAGAACACTTTTATTTTTAATTTTTTTTTAAACTATTATTATGTATTTTTTGATTTTGAATAATAGTTTGAATATATGAAAGTCTAGAAAATTCTTTTTTAGATTTTTTAAAAATATTTAAATTATTAATATTATTAACTTGAAAATTTAAATATTTTAATTTATAACAATTAATTAATCTTGTAGAATTAATTTTTTTTTTATAAAATCCCTTTTTATTATATTTATTAAAATAAAATTTTTTTTTATAATTTAAAGCATTATTTAAATTTATAGGTTTCATAGAAAAAATAAAACCTAAAATTGAAATAAAAATTTTTTTATTATTCCAATTTCCACCTAATAAACGACCTTTAATTGCATTATTTTTTTTTCCTAAAATATTTTGAAACATTATTTTATTAAATTGATATAAAATATTATAAGTTAAATCATAATTAAATAATATAACATTTTCATATTTCATATCAATAGTTGAAATTTCATCTATTTTTATTAAAGTAAAAGGTAAATAAATATTTTCATAATTATTAAATTCAATTACATATGATTCTAAATTTAAATTATTATATAAAATTTGATTTTCAAATAAAATATTTTTTAATTTAAATTTTTTTTTCTTTAAATAATTATTTTTTAAAAATGGTTGATAATTTAGTAAATTATTAATTTTTTGTTTTTTTAATTTTTTCATTTAAAATAAAAATTTTTAATTAGGCCTAGTAGGACTTGAACCTACAACTATACCGTTATGAGCGGTATGCTCTAACCAATTAAACTATAAGCCTTATTATTTATAAATAAATTTTGTTTTAACCGGTAATTTATTTGAACCTGCTTTTAAAACTTTTTTTGCATTTTCTAAAGAAATACCACTAATTTCATATAAAATTTGCCCCTTTTTAACTTTAGCTACCCAGAATGAAACAGCACCTTTTCCTTTACCCATACGATTTTCTGTAGGTTTTGCAGTTATAGGTGTATCAGGAAAAACTCTAATCCAAAGAAATCCTAATCTTTTCATTTTTCTAATAATTATTCGACGGGTTGCTTCTATTTGTCTTGAAGTTAAACGAGTTTCTTCTAAAACCTTAATTGCATATTTACCGTAAACAATATTATTACCTTTTGTTGTTTTACCTACAAGTTTACCTTTAAATTGTTTTTTATATTTAGTTTTTTTTGGAAATAACATAATTAAGATTCTTTAATTTTTTGTTTTTTTAATTTAATTTGCTTTTTTAAAAATTTTGGGTTTAATTTTATTTTTAAAGGTTTAAAAAAAACCCATAATTTAATACTACAAATACCTGATGGAGTTTTAAATTCATTAAAATGATATTTTATATCATATTCTAATGTATTTAATGGAATTTTACCTTTTTGAAATACCATTTTTTTTTTACGTTTTGATTTATTTAAACGACCTTTAAATTGTAAACGATATCCTACGAAATTAGAAAACATTTTAAAAAATTCTTGAAGCATATTATCAATATTATTTATAAATTTTTTATGTGTTTTTTTTCTTTCTAAAGTTTGTCTAATATAAAATGTTATTATATTAATATTTTTAGTATAAAAAGCATAACTAAAATTGTAAATCATTTTTTTAACATTTTTATTAATTTTATTATTTTTTTTTATTTTATTAAAAATTTTTTTCAAATTTTTTCGTAATTGAATAAATTCAAAAAATTGAACATTTTTAATAAATAATTTAATATTATTATTAGGATAATATAAATTTAAATGATTTACAATTTTGTTATAAGATAATTTATAATATTTTTTTGCATTTTTTTGTATATAAACATACACATTAATATTATTTGATGTTTTTACTATATTTATATCTATTAATTTTAAATTTTTATAATTAAAAATATTTTCAAAATATTTTTTAATTTCTAAATCAAAATGTAATAAATTAGAATATTCATCATTATTTACAATCCATTTTGAATTCCAATTTTTTTTTTTTTTTAATCTTAAACTAATTGGTATAATTTTTTGACCCATAATTTATTTTTTTTTTTTATATATATGTTTTTTTCGCGTATTAATAAATTCGCCAAATTTAAAGCCAATCATTTTATCATTTATTTCTAAATTAATAAAGATTTTACCATTATAAACACTTACAGAATGATTACTGTATTCGGGTAATATTGTTAAATTTTTATTAGTTATTTTCATCCATTGTTTTTTTTTTAATAAATTAACTTTAAAAAATGGACCTTTATATTTACTTCTAGACATAATTTATTGAATAATTAATTTTTTTTTTTTTTTTTTACGTGTAGGTTTTCCTTTAGTTATTTTACCTTGAGGTGTTACAGAAGGTCGTCCACCACTTGTTTTACCTTCACCACCACCGTGTGGGTGATCAACAGGATTTTTTGCTACACCACGTACAGAAGGTCGTCTATTTAACCAACGTGAACGTCCAGCTTTACCTAATTTAATTTTTTTATGATTAATATTAGATACAATACCTAATGTAGCATAACAAGTTAATAATATTAATTTTAATTCACCAGAATTTAAACGAATTCTAGCATATTTATTATTAATTTTTTGAATTAATTGTGCAGAGGTACCAGCACTTCTTATTAATTTTCCTCTTGATTGGGGGTATAAACTTATATTATGTATTAAACTTCCAATTGGTATATTTTGTAAAGGTAAAGCATTACCTACTTTTAATTCAGCATTAGGTGAACTTTTAATATATTGATTAATTTTTAAACCTTCTGGTGCTAAAATTAAATATGATTTTAAATTATTTTTAATATAAGCAATATTCGCAGAACGATTAGGATCGTATAAAATTTTAATTACATAACCTTCTATATTTTTAGATCTATTAAAATCAATTATTCTATATAAACGCTTATGTCCTCCACCGCGATGTCTTACAGTTATTTTACCTTGATTATTTTTACCATTAGCACGTTGAAAACCTTTTGTTAAAGATTTAATTTTAAAAATTCTAGTTAAATTATTTTTTTTTAATAAAAATGTTTGACGTTGTGAGGGTGTTATGGGATTTATTTTTTTTTCTATCATTTTATATGGTATATAGATAAAATCTATTATGTTATATATTTTTAATAAAACAATTTCAGATTCAAAAAGTATTTTATATTCATTAACTATATTATATGGTATTAATGAATTTCAATCTAAGAAAATTTGTAAAAATATAGGAATTAATCCTCAAATCACCCTTAATAAACTTAAAAACAACCACGTAAACCGACTTATTAATTATATTAATAAAAATTTAAAAGTTGAACAATTTTTAAAAAAATATAAAACTGAAAGATTAAATGAATTAGTAGAAATTAAAAGTAATCGTGGAATTAGACAAAGTCAAGGATTACCTGTTAGAGGACAACGTACACATACAAATGCAAAAACGTCTAAAAAATTAAAAAAAATTTTTATTCAAAAACGTATTTCACGTAATAAACGTCCATTTAAGGTACAAAAAAAAAAAAAATAATATTATATGAATAAAAAAAAATTTAAATATAATTTTAGAAATAAATATAAAATAAAAAAAAATTTAAAACAAAAAAATCCTTTAATTTTAGCTAATTTACATATTACTGCCAGTTTAAAAAATACTATTATAAGTTTAACAACTCATGCAGGAAATCTTTTAAAACAATGGTCAACAAAATCATTAAAAAAAACTAGATTTAAAAAAAATACACCATATAATGTTCAATTAATTGTTTATAAAATTAATAAATATATTCAATTAAAAAAAATTAAAAAATTAAAAATTTTTTTACATGGTACAGGTTTAGGTAGATATAATGTTTTAAAAAATTTAAAACAAAAAAATGTTAAAGTAAAATATCTTTTAGATAAAACAACAAAACCTTTTAATGGTTGTAGATTAAAAAAACAAAAAAGACGTTAATTTTAATTTACAAATATAAATTTTTTAATCTGGATAGATGATCGAGTGGTTTAAGGTGTCAGTCTTGAAAACTGAAGTATGTAAAAATACCGTGGGTTCGAATCCCACTCTATCCTTTAAAAAGCTAGAGACGGATTTGAACCGTCATTAAAGGATTTGCAGTCCTTTACATTACCATTATGTTATCTAGCCAAAAATTAAATTATAAATTATGAATAAAAATAAAAAATTTTTTACCTATAAAAATAAAATTATTTTAACAAATGGATCTTCTTTAAAAATAACATCTATTAAGTATATAAAAAATTATCAATTAAATTTAAAAATTTTTAAAGAAACAAAAATTATTACAGATATAAATATTAATTTAAATAAAAATAAATTAAATTTTATAAATAAAATAAAATAGTATAATTTAATTTAAATTATATTTATTTATATATAATAAAATATATATAAATATTTCAAAAATAAAAATAAATAATAAATAAATAAATAAAAAATTTAATATATCTGGTGGTGTAATTAAAGCACTTAATAATATTATTTTTAAATAAAAAAATTTTCTTAAATTAATAATTATTTTAATTTTAAAAATATTATTAAATATAAAAAAAAATAATAAAAAAAAATAAGTTAATATTATAAATATATAAATAAAAGATGAAAAAATAAAATTAAAATAATTATTAATTTTTGGTTCAAAATAAATAGTTAAAAGATATAAATTTGAAAAATTTAAATTTAATAAAAAATTCCAAATATGTGGAATAATATTTGTAAAAATTAAATTTATAGTAAATAAATTAAAAATTATAAATAAAATAAAAAATTTAATAAAAATTAAATTTTCAAATTTATATAAACCTTTTGATAAAAAAAACCAAATTAATAAAATACTTAATTGAATTATTAAAAAACTTGATATAAAAATTGCTATAAAAATATTAGTAATAAAAATTTCAGTAATATTTGTAAAGATAAAATATTTTAACATATTTTGATTAAGTAAATTATTAACTAATAAATATATTAATTGATCTGAAAAATAATATGAAATTAAGAAAAGATAAAAAAAAGTAATTAAAAGAATAAAAAAATTATATTTTAATTCAAATAAATGTAATTGTAAATAAGTTATTATTTTATTTTTTTTCATATAATACTAGCCTACTTGGTGAAATTGGTAAACACGATAGATTTAAAATCTGTTCCCATTCAAGGGTTATTGGTTCAAGTCCAATAGTAGGTATTTATTTATTATCAAAGTGGTGAAATTGGTAAACACGTTACACTTAGGATGTAAAGCTTAAACGCATTAAGGGTTCAAATCCCTTCTTTGATAATCCCTATAAGGATATAAATAAAAATATTTATAAATTGATTAATTTATTTTTATAGGTATATAGAATAACTAAATAAATATTTTTTAAAATATTTTATATTCTTTAAGAAAAATAAAATATTTATTTAATTATTTTTCTTAAATATAAATATTTTTATTTATATTTATTTTTTGAACATTTAAAATTCAAAAATAAATTAATTTTGTATATATTAAAAAATAAATAATAAATTTCAACAATATTATGACAATAACAAATTATATAAATAATCAATTTACTTTTTTAGATATGGCAGAACCTTGGCAATTAGGTTTTCAAGACCCAGCAACTCCAGTTATGGAAGGTATTATTAATTTTCATCATGATTTAATGTTTTTTTTAATTACCATTACTGTATTTGTTTGTTGGATGTTATTTAGAGTTATTACTCTTTTTGATGAAAAAAAAAATAAAATTCCATCAACTGTTGTACATGGTGCTACTATTGAAATTATTTGGACTTCAATTCCAGCTTTAATTTTATTAACTGTTGCAATCCCATCTTTTGCTTTATTATATTCAATGGATGAAGTAATTGATCCAATTATTACCTTAAAAGTAATTGGTAGTCAATGGTATTGGAGTTATGAATATTCTGATAATTTAGAATTTTCAGATGAGCCTCTAATCTTTGATAGTTATATGGTACAAGAAGATGATTTAGCAATAGGTCAATTTAGAGTTTTAGAAGTAGATAATCGTGTAGTAGTTCCAACTAATAGTCATATTCGAGTATTAATTACTGCTTCAGATGTTTTACATTCATGGGCTATACCTTCGTTAGGTATTAAATTAGATGCATGTCCAGGTCGTTTAAATCAAACATCAATGTTTATTAAAAGAGAAGGTGTTTTTTATGGACAATGTAGTGAAATTTGTGGAGTAAATCATGGATTTATGCCTATTGTTGTAGAAGCTGTTTCATTAGAAGATTATTTAACTTGGTTAAAAAATAAAATCAATTTTGATTTTAATGTATAATTACAAAAAAAAATCTTATGATATTTAAAATCATTGGTATAATCTTTTTAATATTATTATTATTTACTGATATTAAACAAGTAATTAAAAAAATTAAACAATTTTTTAAAAAATAATAAAAAAATTAAAAAAACCAACGCTTTTTTTAATTAAAAAAATATATATAATTTTGCATTTAAAATGAATTTAAAAAAAATATATTCAAAAAAAATGAATTTTCAAAATATAAATAAATGGTCAACAAGATGGCTTTTTTCAACAAATCATAAAGATATTGGGACTTTATATTTAATTTTTAGTGCTTTTGCTGGTGTTGTTGGTACAACATTATCTCTTTTAATTAGAATGGAATTAGCACAACCAGGTAATCAAATTTTTATGGGAAATCATCAATTATATAATGTTGTTGTTACTGCACATGCTTTTATTATGGTTTTCTTTTTAGTTATGCCTGCTTTAATTGGTGGTTTTGGTAACTGGTTTGTTCCTTTAATGATTGGTGCACCAGATATGGCTTTTCCTCGTATGAATAATATTAGTTTTTGGTTATTACCTCCAGCTTTATTATTATTAGTTTCATCTGCTATTGTTGAATCTGGTGCTGGTACTGGTTGGACAGTTTATCCACCATTATCAAGTGTACAAGCACATTCAGGACCTTCAGTAGATTTAGCTATTTTTAGTTTACATTTAACAGGTATTTCATCATTATTAGGTGCTATTAATTTTATTTCAACTATTTATAATATGAGAGCTCCTGGTTTAAGTTTTCATAGATTACCTTTATTTGTTTGGTCTGTATTAATTACAGCTTTTCTTTTATTATTAACTTTACCTGTATTAGCTGGTGCAATTACTATGTTATTAACTGATAGAAATTTAAATACTTCTTTTTACGATCCTTCTGGTGGAGGAGATCCAGTATTATATCAACATTTATTTTGGTTTTTTGGTCATCCAGAAGTTTATATTTTAATTTTACCAGCTTTTGGTATTATTAGTCAAGTTTCTGCAGCTTTTGCTAAAAAAAATGTATTTGGTTATTTAGGAATGGTTTATGCTATGTTATCTATTGGTTTATTAGGTTCAATTGTATGGGCACATCATATGTTTACTGTTGGTTTAGATGTAGATACTAGAGCTTATTTTTCTGCAGCTACTATGATAATTGCTGTACCGACTGGTATTAAAATTTTTAGTTGGTTAGCAACTTTATGGGGAGGTTCTTTAAAATTTGAAACACCTTTATTATTTACTTTAGGATTTATCTTATTATTCGTTATGGGTGGAGTAACTGGTGTAGTTATGTCTAATTCAGGTTTAGATATTGCTTTACATGATACTTATTATATTGTAGGACATTTCCATTATGTATTATCTATGGGTGCTGTTTTTGGTATTTTTACTGGATTTTATTTTTGGATTGGAAAAATTTCAGGTCGTAGATATCCAGAAGTTTTAGGTCAAATTCATTTTTGGTTATTCTTTATTGGAGTAAATGTAACTTTTTTTCCAATGCATTTTTTAGGTTTAGCTGGTATGCCTAGAAGAATTCCAGATTTTCCTGATGCAATGAGTGGTTGGAATGCTGTAAGTAGTTTTGGTTCTTATATTTCATTTTTTTCAGCTCTTTTCTTTTTTTATATTGTGTATGTTACTTTAGTACATGGTAAAAAAATTGAAAATTAATTAAAAAAAAATTATTTATTTTGTTTTTTATAAAAATTATAAAATAAATAATTTTTTAATATATCCCTATAATATAAAAATTATATTAATTAAATATTTTAAAAAATCTATTCTTTAAGATAAGATATTTTAAATAATAAAAAATTTTTTGATAATACATTTATGTTATTACAAGCTTCTAAATTTTTAGGTGCAGGATTAGCTACTTTAGGATTAATTGGTGCTGGTATTGGTATCGGTAACGTTTTTGGTTCTTTAATTATAGGTATTTCAAGAAATCCTTCTTTACAACAAGAATTAATGAGAACTGCTATTTTAGGTTTCGCATTAACTGAAGCAATTGCTTTATTCTGTTTAATGATGGCTTTCTTAATTTTATTTGCTTTTTAATTAAAATTAAATCCTGTAAATTATAATAAAAACTAATTTTTATTATAATTTTTAATGTTATATAAGTATTAAATTAAAAATATATAAATAATTTTAAAAATAAAATTATTTATTTTTTTAATATATAAATATTTATAGTTAATATTTATAATTATTTTTTATTTATGAAAGTATTAAAAAAATTTAGTCAATATTTATTACAAATTTTACCTATAATAAATTATACATTATATAAAAATGAATTATGTATTAACATTTCTACAAATAAATTAATTCCTATTTTATTTTTTCTTAAAAATCATACAAATAGTCAATTTAAAGTATTATCTGAAATTTGTGCTGTAGATTATATTAATAAAGAAAAACGCTTTGAAATTATTTATAATTTATTAAGTATTCGTTTTAATAGTCGTTTAAAAATTAAAATTACAATTAATGAATTACAACCTGTAGATTCTATTATTAAAATATATAAAGCTGCTAATTGGTGTGAAAGAGAAGTTTGGGATATGTTTGGAATTTTTTTTTTAAATCATCCAGATTTAAGAAGAATTTTAACTGATTATGGTTTTGAAGGACATCCTTTACGTAAAGATTTCCCATTAAGTGGTTTTTTAGAAGTTTTTTATAATGAATTAAAAAAAAGAGTAGTTTATGAACCTATTAATTTATCACAACAATATAGATTATTTGAATTTAATAATCCTTGGGATAAAAAAATAAATGTATAATATTTTTAATTATTTTTGTTTTTAGGTTAATTTTCATTTCATATTATGAGATGGAATAAAAAATCATTATTTGCAGTTATAAATAATCATTTAATAGATTATCCTACCCCTGTTAATTTAAATTATTTTTTTGGATTTGGTTCGTTAGCCGGTATTATGTTAGTAGTACAAATTTTAACTGGTATTTTTTTAGCAATGCATTATACACCACATATTGATTTAGCTTTTAATAGTGTTGAACATATTATGAGAGATGTAAATAATGGTTGGTTAATTAGATATACACATGCTAATGGTGCTTCATTTTTTTTTATTGTTGTATATGTACATATTTTTAGAGGTTTATATTATGGTTCTTATATTACTCCAAGAGAAGCTTTATGGTGTTCAGGTGTAATTATTTTTATTTTAATGATGGCTACTGCATTTATGGGTTATGTTTTACCCTGGGGACAAATGAGCTTTTGGGGAGCAACTGTTATTACTAATTTATTTTCTGCAATACCTTTAATAGGTAAAGATATTGTTGATTGGTTATGGGGTGGATTTGCTGTAGATAATCCAACTTTAAATCGTTTTTTTAGTTTACATTTTACTTTTCCTTTTGTAATTGTAGGTGCAGTATTAATACATTTAATTTTATTACATGAAGTTGGTTCAAATAATCCTTTAGGTATTACTTTAAAAACAGAAAATATACCTTTTTATCCTTATTTTTATACAAAAGATTTATTTGGTTTAATGGTATTATTTTTAGTATTTTTTGTTTTTATATTTTATTATCCAAATACTTTAGGTCATCCAGATAATTATATTGAAGCTAATCCAATGAAAACTCCGTTACATATTGTACCTGAATGGTATTTTTTACCTTTTTATGCAATTTTAAGATCAATTCCTAATAAAATTGGTGGGGTTATTGCTATGTTTGGTTCTTTAGTTATTTTATTAACAATACCTTTTACAAATTCATCTGAAATTAGAAGTACCGCTTTTAGACCTATTTTCAAAGTTTGTTATTGGTTATTAGTTGTAGCTTTCTTATTATTAGGTTGGGTTGGACAATGTCCAGTTGAATATCCTTATACTGAAATTGGTATTATAAGTATGATTTATTATTTTGCATTTTTTATAATAATTATACCATTTTTAGGTAAATTTGAAGCTTATTTAGTACGTTATAATACTAATAAAAAATAAATTAAAAAATAATATTATAATATTATTTTTTAATTTTAAAAAACATTTTGTCAAAAATATAAAATAATTTTTGTATAGTATAGTTATATAAAAATATTGATAATTATTATTAAATTATAGTACAGAAATTAAAAATTAATAAATATTTTTTATATAAATATTTATTAATTTTTATTATTTTATTAAAAAATAAAAAACAATAAATTTTATTTATATTTTTACCATTCTAAAGCATCACTACACCAAATATAAATAAAACCTATAACTAATTCAACTAAAAATTCAATCATAGTCCAAAATCCCCATGAAAAATTTGAACTTAAAGTTAAAACCCAAGGAAAAACAAAAACAGCTTCTAAATCAAAGATAATAAAAAGAATGGCTACTAAATAAAATTTTACATCAAAAACTTTTCTAGCATCATCATAAGGATTAAATCCACATTCATAAGCTGTTAACTTTTCTAAATCATCTTTTTGTTTAATTAAACCAAAAGATAAAATGAAAATTAAAATTGATAAAAATAAACTTAATATTAAAAATATAAAAATATTTGAATAATTTAATAACATATTTATAAGATAATTTAAAAAATATTCTTTGAACGGAAAAAACGGGACTCGAACCCGCGACCTATAGCGTGACAAGCTACCACTCTAACCAACTGAGCTACTTTTCCTTTAAAGGATATTTTTTTTTATATATTTTATTTTAATATTTATTAGTGTAAATTTAAAGCATCATTTATATACATACATGTTAAAATAGTAAATACATAAGCTTGAATTAAAGCTACAGCAATTTCTAAACCTACTAATAATACAATAATAATTAATGGAATAAAATGCGCCATAAAAATAAAACTATTTACATTTAACATAGTCCAAGCAAAACCAGCAATTACTTTTAATAAAGTATGTCCTGCCATCATATTTGCAAATAATCGTACAGGTAAACTAATTACACGAAAAATATATGAAACTAATTCAATAGGTACTAAAATAGGAACTAATGCTATACTTGCACCACTTGGTAATAATAAATTTAAAAAATTTAATTTATGTTTTTTAATTCCAATTATATTAAAACCTAAATAAATAGTTAATGCTAAAGTAAAAGTAATAATTAAATGACTAGTTACAGTAAAACTATAAGGAACCATTCCTATTAAATTACATAATAAAATAAAAAAAAAAACAACAAAAATTAATGAAACAAAATGTTTACCAGCTTTTCCTATACTTGAATAAGTTAATTCGATAGTAACATTAAAAATCATTTCAAAAATTTGTTGAAAACGTGTTGGAATAAATTTAGTTTTTATATTTGTAAAAATATATAAATAAACTAAACCTATTACTAATATTAAAGAAGCATTAGTAAATACAAAAGGTATTTGAAAAATAGGTAAAATTTCAAATTGTTCTAAAGGACTAAACATAAAATTTATTATTTAAAATTTAATTAATTACCTCCCCACCAGTAAACAGCTACAAATAAAAATAACCAAACAACATCAACAAAATGCCAATACCAAGCAGCAGCTTCAAAACCAAAATGGTGTTGTTTTGTAAAATGATGATTAATTAATCTAATAGTACTTACTATAATAAAAATAGTACCTACAATAACATGTATACCGTGAAAACCTGTTAATAAGAAAAAAGTAGTACCATAAATACTATCTGAAATTGAAAAAGTACTTTCAATATATTCATAAGCTTGAATTAAAGTAAAAAAAAAAGCTAATAAAATTGTAATAATTAAACTTAAAATTGCATTTTTTCTATCACCAAAAACAATTGAATGGTGTGCCCAAGTAATTGTTGCACCAGATGATAATAAAATTATAGTATTTAATAAAGGTATACCCCAAGCATTTACAGTTTCAATACCTAATGGAGGCCATAATGAACCTATTTCAGGTGTTGGTGCTAAAGCTGAATGGAAAAAAGCCCAAAAAAAGCTTACAAAGAATAATAATTCACTAAAAATAAATAAAAGCATACCATTTCTTAAACCTAATTGTACTTGTTTAGTATGTTGACCTTCATATACAGCTTCTCTAACAATATCACGAAACCAAGTATACATAGTTAAAATAACCATTAAAAATCCAGTTAAAGTTAAAAGATTACTACCTATATAACCATGGAAATACATAGCACCACCAAAAGTTAAAAAAAAAAGTCCAAATGAAATAACAAAAGGCCATGGACTTGGATCTACTAAATGATAAGGATGGTTTTGTGTATTTTGTGTATTTTTAGAAATTTCTTTTAAAAATTTTAAATCATTTTGAAATTTATCGATATTAGAATCATTAGTTGTAGTTTCAATTTGTAAATTTTTTTTATTAATATAATAATAATTTTTCATAAGAATTGAATATTTTGTAATAATTAATTATTTAATGATAAATAATTTTTTTTAATTATAAATATTAATCAAAAATAAAATTAAATTTTAATTTTTTAATATTTTTATAATATTGTTTTTTTGTATTAATTGTTTTACTTTTATTTTTTGAAGTTTGTATTATCTCATTTGTTATATTTTTTAAATTTGCATTTAAAAGTAACCATGATACAGATTTTTTAATCTGTTTATCTTCATTTAAAAGCATTAAAAAATATCTATCTTTTTTTTTATTTTTTTTATTTCTTTTTTTATTAGGAATACTTATTGCTTTTAATTTAGGTAATAAATTATCAATTGATTTAAATAAAATAAAATTAGGTTTTTGTTTTGTAGTTTTTTTCAAATTAATTAAAATATTTTTAAATATGTTTTCAGAACAAGTTTTTTTTCCTTTTTTTAATAACATATTTATAAATAATCTTTTTATTTTATACTCTTCGTATTTTAGTTCCATATTTTGATCTTGATGTTTTTCTAGAATAAATTCCTAATAAATCATATTTACCACGAATTACATGATATTTTACACCAGGTAAATCTTTTACTATACCGCCTCTAACTAGTACAATTGAATGTTCTTGTAAAGTATGTCCAATTCCAGGTATATATGTAATTATTGTATATCTACTCGATAAATGAACTTTAGCTACTTTACGCATAGCAGAGTTCGGTTTTTTAGGAGTTGTATTATAAACTTTTAAACAAATACCTTTACGTTGAGGACATTGTTTTAAAGCTGGACTTTTATTTCTTTTTTTTTTTTCTAAACGTTTTTGTTTTCTTAAAAATAATTGATTAATTGTTGACATATTATTTATTATTATTGAATAATAACGGACTCGAACCGCTAACATTTTCGGTGTAAACGAAATACTCTACCAATTGAGCTAATTATTCTATGGGCCTAAGTAGATTTGAACTACTGACTTTACACTTATCAGGCGTATACTCTAACCAACTGAGTTATAGGCCCTTTTGAAGTAAAAGGATTCGAACCTTTGATTTTCCGTACCAAAAACGGAGGCCTTACCACTTGGCTATACTTCAAAATAAATAAAATATATGCTTAGAAAGACTCGAACTTTCATTTTATAGATCCGCAATCTAAAGCTTTATCCAATTAAGCTATAAGCATATCTTTAATTTTTTTTTATAATTTTAATATTCATTAATGAATTTTCAGATAATATTTTTTTAATTAAAATTAAAAAATTTAATAATTGAAAAATATTTTTAAATTTTATATCTATTTTAGGTGTATAATTTTTATAAATAAAATGTTCACGTGATTTTTTATTTACATGGGGTGATCTTAATAAAGTAAAAATTTTATTTTTATTTTTTGTTTGAAATATACCATGTATTTGAATATTTTTTAATTTATTAATATTTTTTAATTTTAATAAATTTTGTTTAAGTTGATTTATTTTTTGAAATGATTTAAAAGTTATTCTTAAAAGATACATATTTTTAATAATAAAAATTGTCTGGAGGTGGATTTGAACCACCGACACAAAGATTTTCAGTCTTTTACTCTAACCAACTGAGCTATCCAGACTAAAATATTATATTAATAAATATAAATAAATTTTATTTAAATTTACTAATATAATATTTGGAAAAACGAATAAGAATAAAATAAATTGAGTATTAATTAATAAAATTATACTTTGTACTTTATTTATTTGTGAAACATATATTTTTCTTAATATTTTTTCAAAATAAATAATTTTTATTATTTTTAAATAATAAAAAGAACTTAAAACACTTATAATAATACCAAAAAATACTAAACTAAAATAATTATTTTTAATAGCAGAAAAAAATATAAATAATTTTGAAAAAAATCCTGCTAATGGCGGTATACCTGCTAATGAAAAAATATTTAAAATAATAATTACAGCAATTAATTTATTAATAGAATATATGTTTGATAAATCTGTTAAATATTTAATAGGTTTGTGATTTATATTTAAAGATAAATAAGATGTCCATAAATTAATACTTGTTATAATATAAATAATAACGTATAATAAAATAAAAGGAATATTATTCAACATATTTGAAGTAAATCCTATTAAAATAAAACCTACATGACTTATTGAACTATAAGCTAATAAACGTTTTATTTTTTTTTGTTGTAATGCAGATAATGCACCTATTAACATAGATAAAAATGAAATAATATAAAAAAATATTTCAAAAAAATAAGAAATAGTAAAAAAAATATCAAAAAATAAACGAATTAATACACCAATAAAAGCAATTTTAGGTACAATAGCAAAAAAACTTGAAATATTATTAGGAGCACCTTCATAAACATCAGGTAACCAAAAATGAAAAGGAGCTGCACCTATTTTAAATAAAATACCAACTAAAATAAAAATTAATCCATAAGATAAACTTATTAATAAATTAATATTATCTAAAAAATTTATATTTGATAATATTAAAAATATATTATTAAAATTTAAAGAACCTGTAATAGCATAAATTATAGATGAACCAAATAAAATAAAACCTGAAGCAATTGATCCTAAAATAAAATATTTTAAACCAGCTTCAATTGATAATATAGATTTTTTTTGAGTTGATGTTAATATATAAAAACTTAAACTTTGTAATTCTATTGCTAAATATAAAGTAATGAAATGATTTGAAGATACTAATAACATTAAACCTAATAATGATATTAACATTAAAATATTAATTTCATATGAATTTATTTTTTGTTGTATTAAATATTTCTGCTGTATTAAAAAACAAATAATTGTTGATAATATTAAAATTACTTTAATAAATTGTGTAAAATTATTAATAATTAATACACCATTTAATATATTATTTGAAATATTTGTTATATTTAATGTTAATATTAAAAGAATTAATAATAAATATATTATTATAGTAGTAATATTTTTAATAATCAAAATTTTTTGAATATTTTGATTTTTTTTATAAAAAACTCCAAATAATAATAAAATTAATAAAATAGTTGTTAAAAAAAATTCGGGAATAATAATTTCAAAATTATTATTAAAAATTTCCTGAAAAATCATAATGTAAAAAAAAGAAATAAATATTTAAAAAATATTTACTTACTATATATGCTATATATTTATAAAAAAATTAATTTATAAATATTTTTTTATAATTAAAAAAAAAATATCTAGAATGCCTTTAAAAAAAATTAAAAATTTTTCTATAAATTTTGGTCCACAACATCCAGCAGCTCATGGTGTTTTACGTTTAATTTTAGAATTAAATGGAGAAGTAGTTCAAAAAGCAGATTCTCATATAGGTTTATTACATAGAGGTACTGAAAAATTAATAGAATATAAAAATTATTTACAAGCTTTACCTTATTTTGATAGACTAGATTATGTTTCAATGATGTGTCAGGAACATGCTTATGTTTTAGCTATTGAAAAATTATTAAATTGTGATATTCCTTTAAGAGCACAATATATAAGAGTTTTATTTTCAGAAATAACACGTATTTTAAACCATTTATTAGCTGTATGTTGTCATGCTTTAGATGTAGGAGCAATGACACCTTATTTTTGGGGATTTGAAGAGCGTGAAAAATTAATGGAATTTTATGAAAGAGTTTCAGGTGCACGTATGCATGCTGCTTATTTTAGACCTGGAGGTGTTAATCAAGATTTACCTAAAGGTTTATTAAATGATATTTATATTTTTTGTGAACAATTTAATACTCGATTGGATGAAATTGAAGAAATGTTAACTAATAATCGTATTTGGAAACAAAGATTAGTTGATATTGGTGTAATTTCTGCTAAAGATGCTTTAAATTTAGGATTTAGTGGTGTAATGTTAAGAGGATCTGGTATTTCGTGGGATTTACGTAAAACCCAACCTTATGAAGTTTATGATCAATTAGATTTTGATATACCTGTAGGTACAAATGGTGATTGTTATGATCGTTATTTAATCAGAATTGAAGAAATGCGACAATCTATTCGAATTATTTTACAAGTGCTTAATAAAATGCCAAAAGGTCCTATTAAATTAGATGATAAAAAAATTACAAATCCAAATAGAACTCAAATTAAAAATTCAATGGAATCTTTAATACATCATTTTAAATATTATTCTGAAAATATTAGTGTAAATAGTGGTGAAACTTATACTGTTATTGAAGCACCTAAAGGCGAATATGGTGTTTATTTAGTATCTGATGGAACAAATAAACCATATAGATGTAAAATAAAATCACCAGGGTTTTTACATTTACAAGCATTAGATTTTATAGCTAAAAATCATATGATTGCTGATGTAGTAACAATTATAGGTACTTTAGATGTTGTATTTGGTGAAATTGATCGTTAATTATTATAAATAAAAGTAAAAAAAAAAATTATGCAAAAAAAAAATTTTAAAAAATATAAATTAAACCAATTACAAAAAATTAAACAAACTTATAAATATATATATATTTTTCGTTATAATGATTTAAATATTAACGAAATAATATCTTTAAAAAAAAATATTAAAAAATTAGAGTATAAATCTTTAATATTAAATCAAAACTTAACTACTCATATTTTTTCAAAATTAAAAGGACAAGGTTCTATACTATTAATTTATGGGAATAATGATTTAAATTTAATTAAAAATTTAACTAATTTTAAAAAACTTGAATTAATTTATTTAAATATTCAAAATAATATTTATTCAAATTTAAAAGTAAAACAAATATTATTTACAAATTATCCACCATTAAATAATTTAGTTGTTCAACCTTTTTTAAATTTTATCTATTATTTAAGAAAAATTTAAAAAGGCGATTATAACTTAAAGGTAGAGTGTTAGATTGTGGGTCTAAGTGTTATGGGTTCAAGTCCCATTTTTCGCCCATTTTTATTTTCTATTTAATTAAATTTTTTATGTTTAATAAGTTTATATTAATTTTTTTACTTATTTTACCATTGATTACGGTTATTATATTATCTTTTTCGAAAAATGAAAAATTTATTAAAAATTTTAGTATTTTTATGTCTTTTTTCATTTTTTTAATGTCATTACCTTTATGGATTTTATTTGATAAATCAACTTCTAATTTTCAATATTTATTTAAAATAGAATGGATTAGTCAATTTAATATTAATTTTTATTTAGGTCTTGATGGTATTTCATTATTTTTTATAATTTTAACAACATTTTTGATTCCAATATGTATGCTAATTAGCTATGAAATTATTAATAAAAATATCAAAGAATATTTTATTTTATATTTTATTTTAGAATTTTGTTTAATTATTTCATTTAGTGTATTAGATTTACTTATTTTTTATATTTTCTTTGAAAGTGTATTAATACCAATGTTTTTAATTATTGGTATTTGGGGATCAAGAGAACGTAAAATAAAAGCTTCTTATTTATTTTTTATGTATACTTTAGCAGGTTCATTATTTATGTTTATTGCAATTATTCATTTATTTTTAACTGTAGGTACTACTGATTATCAAATATTATATTATAGTAATTTTAATTTTTCTTATGAAAAATTATATTTTTTAGCTTTTTTTTTATCATTTGCTGTTAAAGTTCCAATGTTACCGTTTCATGTTTGGTTACCAGAAGCTCATGTTGAAGCACCTACAGCAGGCTCTGTATTATTAGCAGGTATTTTATTAAAATTAGGATCATATGGTATGATTAGATTTTTAGTTCCTTTATTTCCTAAAGCTACTTTATATTTTACACCATATATTTTAGTACTATGTTTAATATCAGTTATTTATGCTTCTTTAACAGCTATTCGACAAACAGATTTAAAACGTATTATTGCCTATGCATCGGTTGCTCATATGAATTTTATTATTTTGGGTATTTTTTCTTTAACTATTCAAGGTTTAGAAGGTAGTATTATTCAAATGATTAGTCATGGTTTAGTGTCTAGTGGTTTATTTTTTTCAATTGGATGTTTATATGATCGATACCATACACGTTTTATTAATTATTATGGCGGTTTAGCACATACAATGCCTTTATTTTGTATTGCTTTATTTATTTATGTATTAGCAAATATGTCTATTCCAGGTTCAAGTAGTTTTGTTGGTGAAATTCTTATTTTAACAGGAGTTTTTGAAGATAATACTACAACAGCTGTTTTTGCAACAATTGGAATGTTTTTAGGTGGTATTTATTCTTTATTATTTTATAATCGAATATGTTATGGTAATATTCAAAATATTTATTTAAAAATTTATTATGATTTAACTTATCGTGAATTTTTAATACATTTAATTTTAATTGCAAATATTTTTTTATTAGGTTTATATCCTAAAATTTTTGAAAGTTGTATGCATGAAAGTGTATCAAAAATTTTAATACATATTGATTTTTCTTATTTTTATTAAATAAAATATTTTTATTTTATTTAATAAAAGCCCTTTTAGTCTAATGGTTAGGACATTGCCTTTTCACGGCAAAAATACGAGTTCAATTCTCGTAAAGGGTAAAAAAATATATATTTGATATATTTTTAATAATAATAATAATTTTAATAAAATTATTATCATTTTAATATGATAATTTAATAACCTTTATGGCTATTGAATTATCATATATATTGGAATCAAATATTAAAAAATATAAAGATGAAAAAAGTTTACAAGAAACAGGTATTGTTCTTTCAATGAGTGATGGTATTGCTAGATGTTATGGTTTAACTCAAATTCAAGCTGGTGAAATGGTTGAATTTAATAATGGTAATATTAAAGGTATGGCTTTAAACTTAGAACCTGATGTTGTTGGTGTTGTTGTTTTTAGTAATGATAGAGAAATTCAAGAAGGTAATTTTGTAAGAAGAACTGGATCTATTGTTAGTGTACCTGTAGGACCTGAAGTATTAGGTAGAGTAGTTGATGCTTTAGGACAACCAATTGATGGTAAAGGTCAAATTAATAGCAAATTAGAAAGTAGAGTTGAAGTTAAAGCTCCAGGTATTATGCCTAGAGAAAGTGTTAAAGAACCTGTACAAACAGGTTTAAAAGCTGTAGATAGTTTAATTCCTATTGGTCGTGGTCAAAGGGAGTTAATTATTGGTGATAGACAAACAGGTAAAACTTCTATTGCTATAGATACAATAATTAATCAAAGAGAACCTCATTTAAAAAAAGATACAAATAATCAATTATATTGTATTTATGTAGGTGTAGGTCAAAAAAGATCAACTATTGCTGAATTAACTAAAACTTTAGAAGAAAAAAATGCAATGTTTTTTTCTGTTATTGTAGCAGCAACTGCTTCAGATTCAGCACCATTACAATATTTAGCACCTTATACAGGTTGTGCTTTAGGTGAATATTTTAGAGATAACGGTAAACATGCTGTAATTTTTTATGATGATTTATCAAAACAAGCTGTAGCTTATAGACAAATGTCATTATTATTAAGAAGACCTCCAGGTAGAGAAGCTTATCCAGGTGATGTATTTTATTTACACTCTCGTTTATTAGAAAGAGCTGCTAAAATGAATAGAAAAATTGGTGGTGGTTCATTAACTGCTTTACCTATTATTGAAACTCAAGCTGGTGATGTTTCTGCTTATATTCCAACTAATGTTATTTCTATTACTGATGGGCAAATTTTCTTAGAAACTGAATTATTTAATGAAGGTCAAAGACCTGCAATTAGTGTAGGTTTATCTGTAAGTCGTGTTGGTTCTTCAGCTCAAATTAAAGCTATGAAACAAATTGCGGGTACAATGAAACTAGAATTAGCACAATTTAGAGAAGTACAAGCTTTTGCTCAATTTGGTTCAGATTTAGATGCAACAACTCAACAACAATTAAATAGAGGAGTTAGATTAACAGAAATGTTAAAACAAGGATTAAATATACCTTTATCTGTTGAAGATCAAATTGTAATCATTTATTTAGGAGTACGTGGTTTCTTAGATAAAATTGCTGTAGATAAAGTTTCAATTTTTGAAAATAATTGGTTAAATTTTATTAAAACTAATCATTCTGATATTTTAGAAGAAATTTTAACTAAAAAAGAAATTTCTAAAGAATTAGATAAAAAATTAAATACATTAGCAATTGATTTTACTAATAATTTTATTACTAAATAATTATATAATAAATAATTTTAAATTATTTATTAATATGCATATAATTTATATTTATATAATTTTATTTTAATAGTAAAAAAAAAAAATTATTTATTATTTAAGTAGAAATATTTAATTAAATATAAATATTTCTTATTTATTTTATTCTAATATGTTACTATTAACTTTAATTTTTTTACCTTTTTTAGGTTCAGTAGCAGCTGGACTATTTGGTTTTTATATTGGACGTAAAGGTTCTGTATTTATAACTACATTAACAACTTTTTTAAGTTGTCTTTTTTCATTAATTATTATTTATAATTCAATTACAAATGAATATGAATATATTATTTATATTTCAAATTGGATTAATAGTGGTTTATTTAATTGTAATTGGTGTTTTTTATTTGATAGTTTAACTATGATTATGCTTGTTGTTGTAACAAGTATTTCAACATTAGTTCATTTATATTCTTCACAATATATGGCACATGATCCACATTTATCTAGATTTATGTCTTATTTATCATTATTTACTTTTTTTATGATTATTTTAGTTACTGGTGATAATTTTATGCAAATGTTTGTTGGATGGGAAGGTGTTGGTTTTTGTTCTTATTTATTAATTAATTTTTGGTTTACACGTTTACAAGCTAATAAAGCTGCAATTAAAGCTATGTTAGTAAATAGAATTAGTGATTTAATTTTATTATTAGGTGTATTAACAATTTTTTATAATATTAGAACTATAGAATATTTTAGTACCTTTGCTGCTATTTCTATAGTTAAAGATTTTAAATTTATTTTCTTTAATTATATTTTAAGTATTGTTGATGTAGCTTGTATTTTAATTTTTATAGGTGCTATGGGTAAATCTGCTCAAATTTTTTTACATTTATGGTTACCTGATGCAATGGAAGGTCCTACACCAGTTTCTGCTTTAATTCATGCAGCTACCATGGTAACTGCAGGTGTATACTTAACAGCAAGATGTTCACCTATGTTTGAATATTCAATGTTTTCTTTAAAAGTTATTACTGTTATAGGTGCTTCAACAGCTTTTTTTGCGAGTACTGTTGGATTAGTACAAAATGATTTTAAAAAAATAGTGGCTTATTCTACTTGTAGTCAATTAGGTTATATGTTCTTTGCTTGTGGATTATCAAATTATCCTTTAGCTATTTTTCATTTATCAAACCATGCATATTTTAAAGCATTATTATTCTTATGTTCAGGTGCAGTAATTCATGCTATGGGTGATGAACAAGATATTAGAAAAATGGGAGGTTTAAGACGTATATTACCTTTTACTTATATTATGTTTTTAATAGGTTCATTATCATTAATGGGTTTTCCATTTTTAACAGGATTTTATTCTAAAGATTTAATATTAGAAGTAGCTTTTGCAAGCTTTAGTGAAACAGGTCATTTTGCTTACTGGTTAGGTACTATAGGTGCTTTTTTTACAGCTTTTTATTCAACTCGTTTATTATTTTTTGCTTTTTTAAGTGAAACAAATGCATATAAAAATATTATTAAAAATGCACATGATGTACCATTAGAAATGGGAATTCCTTTAGGATTATTAGCTTTTGGTAGTATTTTTATTGGTTATATTTCTAAAGATATGTTTGTTGGATTAGGTTCTAATTTTTGGAATAATTCTATTTATATAAATCCATTAAATAATCAAATGATTGATGCTGAATTTTTACCAACATTTTTTAAATTATTACCCGTTATTTTAAGTTTTTGTGGTCTATTTGGTGCATTTTATTTATATTTTTTTAAATTTAAATTTTTATATAATTTAAAAACTTCAGAATATGGTCTTTATTTTTATAATTTTTTAAATAGAAAATGGTATTTTGATAAAATTTATTATGAATTTATTAATCAATATATTTTACAAATTGGTTATAATGTTACATATAAAATGATCGATAAAGGTTTAATTGAAATGTGTGGTCCTTATGGTTTAACAACTATTTTTTCTTTTTTAAGTCAAAGAATAATTTTATTACAAACTGGTTATATTTATCATTATTCATTATTAATGTTAATTAGTACTATTTTTTTAATAAATATTATTTTTTTTTCTATTATTTATTATTTTAATGTTATTACTATTTTATTATTTTTATTTATTTTTTTATTAATTAAATAAAAATAATAAAATATATATCTTTTAAGATATAATTATAATAAAATTATATATTTAATATATATAAATTATGGATTTTGAAACAATTTTTTTTTATACTTTTTCAACTATAGCTTTAACTTCAGCTATTTTTGTAATATATTCTACAAATACAATATATTCTGCATTTTTTTTAATATTAGTTTTTACGAATTCAACAGGATTATTATTAATCTCAGAAATTGAATTTTTATCAATAATGTTAATTATTATATATGTAGGAGCAATTACTGTATTATTTTTATTTGTAATTATGATGTTAGATGTTAATGTTTTAATTGATAAAAATAAAATTAATAATAATTTTGGTTATTTACCTATTATTTTTTTAATTAGTTTTATTTTTTTCTTAGAAACATTTGTAATGTTTAGTAAAGTTTTCACATCATATTATCATTTAATTAATAATTCTTTTTTTAATCAAGAAGTAAATACTTTATTTTTCTTTCACGATAGTATGAAAGGTACTTTTGAAATATTTGTTGATGTAAAACCTTTTTTAAAAAATTTTATATATCAATTAGATACAATCACAAATATTGAAACAATAGGTCAAATTTTATACAGTTATTATGCTTTTTTTTTTTTAGCAGCTGGTATTATATTATTAATAGCTTTAATAGGTGCAGTAACTTTAACTAAAAAAGAAAAAAAAAAAAATTTTAAACAAAATATTTATAAACAACTTTCAAGAAATTCATTAAAAGCTATTTTTAATGTACATTCTAAATAAAATAAAACTAAAACAACCTTAACTTAATTGGTAGAGTATTAGCCTTCTAAGCTTTAAAATCTTGGTTCGAGTCCAAGAGGTTGTAAATAGTTTTATTTAAAAAAATTATAAATAATAATTCTAATATATAAGCATACTAATAAATATAAATTAATTTATTATAAAGATAATAAATTAATTTTATAAATTGAAATGTCTCCATATAATTTAAAGAAAACAATCATAATAGCTAATCCAATAGCAGATTCTGCCGCTGCTACTGTTAAAATTAATAATGAAAAAACTTGACCTATTATATCATCAATTAAAACTGCAAAATAAATAAAATTTAAATTAATTGATAATAATAATAATTCAATAGACATTAAAATAATTATAATATTTTGTCTATTTAAAATTATACCAAATAATCCTAGACAAAATAAAAAAAAAGTAAAAATAAAATGATTTAAAATACTCATAATTAAATTAACCAATTAAAACTTATTAAAATACTTGCAGTATATAAAAACCAACTTAAGGTAAAAGGTAAAAATACTTTCCAACCTAAACGCATTAATTGATCGTAACGATATCTAGGTAAAACAGCTCTAGCCACTACAAATAAAACAACAAAAAAACATACTTTAATACTAAACCAAAAAGATCCTGGTAAAAAATCAATAAATTTAATACTAAAAGGAAAAGGAGCTAACCAACCCCCTAAAAATAAAATAGTTGTTAAACTACTCATTAATAACATATTAGCATATTCTCCTAAAAAAAATAATGCGAAACCCATAGCAGAATATTCAACATTATATCCAGAAACTAATTCAGCTTCGGCTTCAGGTAAATCAAATGGATGTCGATTTGTTTCAGCTAAACATGATATAAAAAAAATTAAGAAAATAGGAAAAAGAGGAAAACAATACCAAACAGTTTTTTGTGCTAAAACTATAGAAATTAAATTTAAAGATTTAGCACAAACAATTACTGAAAGAATTGAAAATCCAATAGTTAATTCGTATGAAATCATTTGTGCAGTTGATCTTAATGCACCTAAAAATGAATATTTAGAATTACTTGACCAACCACCAATAATAATACCATAAACACCTAATGATGAAATTGCTAATAAATATAAAATACCTATATTTAATTCAGTAAAAAACATACCAAATCCTAAAGGTATTACAGTCCAACTTAATAAACTTAAAAAAAAAGCTAAAATAGGTGCAAATATAAATAAAATTACATCAGCATTACTAGGTAAAACAGTCTCTTTTACAAATAATTTAAGACCATCAGCTAAAGGTTGTAATAATCCAAAAGTACCTACAACATTAGGTCCTCTTCTTCTTTGAATAGAAGCTAATACTTTACGTTCAACTAAAGTAAAATAAGCCACAGCAATTAATAAAGGTAATACTAAAATTAAAAATTTTAAAATTGTGTATATCATAATGATTTTGATTGATTTTTTATAATTTTATTAGAATTAATTAATATTTTTGAATATTGTTCTAATATATTTGTATAATAATTATTTTTAATTAATGAATTTAAAAAATTAATATTAATTTTTAAATATTTTTTATTAAAACTGAAATTATTAATAATTTTTATTTTTTTTTTTAATAAATAAGGTAAAATATCTTGAAGTTTTAAAAAAGAATTTGATTTTGATTGATTTTTATTTATTAAAAATTTATAAATATTTCTATAAATAATAGAATCTTTTCGTTGTTCAGTATTTAAATTTAAAATTTGTTCATTTTTTTGAATAAAACCTTCTAAATTAATATACATTCCATTTTTTTCTAAAAAAGTTAATCCAGGTAGAATTAAATTTGAATTTTGTGCATCTTTTGTAAAATGATGTCCTTGATAAATAATAAAATTATCTTTAGATATTTTTAATTTATCTTGTAAATTTGTATTAAATAAATAATATAATTTTGAATTATTAGATACATTTTGTTGTGCTTTTGAAAAAGTAATTTCAAAAAAATTAATTAAAGAAGTTTGAGAATTAAAAAAATTAATATTATTATTTAAAAATGATAAATTTTTTAATTTTGATAATAAAAAAAAACCATTTTTTTGATTTAAAATATTTTCACCAATAATAATTAAAGGTTTTTTTGATTTTTTTAATTCTTTACAAAAAGAATGTTTTCCTATAATAATATCTATTAAAGTTAAAAAAGTTAAACCTAAATATTTTATTGGATAAGTAAAATCAGTTTTATTACCAATATAAGCTACTTTAAAGTTTCCCTTTTTTAAACGGTTAATTAAATGAATATTTAAAATAGAACCTTCTTTACGAATATCACTACCAATTACTAAACAAAGATCAGATTCTTCAATCGATTTTAATGTATTATTAAATAAAAAATTTGAAGTTAAATCTGAATCAATTTTTATATTTTGATTATTTAAAAAACGTTCATAAATGATATTTGAAATTCCTAATTTATTTAAATTTTTTTTTAATAAAAAAAGTGATTCTAAATCGGTTAAATCACCTATAATACTTTTAATATTAGCACTATCTGTAGTTATTAATTTTTGATTAATTAAATTTAAAGCATCTAACCAAGAAATTTTATGAAAATTATTTTCACTATCTTTTAATAATGGATATTTTAATCTTTGATATTTTAAACTATCAAAAAAATATCGTGTTTTATTTGATATCCATTCTTTATTAATATTAAAATTAGTTTTAGGTAAAATACGAACAATTTCATTATTAAAAATATCAATTTTAATATTTGAACCTATACTATCTAAAATATCAACACCTTCTTTTTTTTTTAATTCCCAAGAACGTGCTTTAAATGTATAAGGTTTTGAAGTTAAAGCTCCAACTGGACATAAATCCACTAAATTACCAGAAAATTCTGAATTAAAAATTTTTGGATAATAAAAATTGATTTCTGTTTTATTACCACGACCTGTTGTACCTAAATCATCAATTCCACAAATTTCATTTGCAAAACGAACACAACGAGTACAATGAATACATCTAGTCATAATAGTTTTAATAAAAGGACCACAATATTTATCTTCTACACCACGTTTTTTAAAAAAAAAACGACTACGATCTGAACCAAAAATCATAGTCTGATCTTGTAAATCACATTCAGAAGCTTGATCACAAATAGGACAATCTAATGGATGATTTATTAAAAGAAATTCTAATACACTCTCACGCGCTTTTTGAACTAAAGGTGTATCTGTAAAGATTTTCATATTAGGCATCAAAGGCATAGCACATGAAGCTACAGGTTTAGGTGAATTTTCAATTTCAACTAAGCACATTCTACAATTACCAGCAATTTGTAAATTTTCTTGAAAACAAAATTTAGGAATTTCGATTTTAAAATTATTACACGCTTGTAATACTGTTAAATTTTTATTAACTTTTAATTTTATATTGTTAATATATATGTCAATCATTTTTGATATGATAAAAATTAAATAAAATTTGAATTTATTTCCACTAAAAAGATATATATATTTTTTTTTTTTATAATTCTAATATTTAAAATTATTATATATATTATAGTTATATATTTAAATTAAATTATATAAAATATTATAAATCTAAATTTAAATTCCCTTTTATTAAAAAGTATTTTAAATAAAATTTTATTTTTATAACTTGAATTTAATTAATTTCAGATTTTATAAAATTTTTTTGATTTATAATATTTTATATAATTTAATTTAAAACAGGAAAAATGGGACTTGAACCCATAACAATAATTTTGGAGACTATGATTTTACCAATTAAACTATTTTCCTAAGACTTTTAAAATTAATTTAAGAATGTTTAAAGATCTCTTCCAGACACAGGTTCCCCTACGACTACCTTGTTACGACTTCATCAAAGTTACTAATTACTTTTTAGGGATTTTAATTTATTTAATATAAATTATAAACTATTTTAATTAAAAAGTTATTTAATTTTATAAAATAATTAAGAATCATTTTAAAAATAATCAACTTCCCTGATGTGACGGGCGGTGTGTACAAAGTCCAGTAACATATTCACCGCAGCATGCTGTTCTGCGATTACTAGCGATTCCAACTTCATAAGGGCGAGTTGCAGCCCTTAATCCGAACTAAGATAATTTTTAAAGATTTGCTCCAACTTTTATTATTATTGCCTCTCATTGTGATTATCATTGTAGCACGTGTGTAGCCCAACTCATAAGGGCCATGAAGACTTGACGTCATCCCCACCTTCCATTAACCTATCATTAATATTTTCATTAGAGTACTTTTATCTATTTTTAATAAATTAGCAACTAACAATAGGGGTTGCGCTCGTTAAAGGATTTAACCAAACATTTCACAACACGAGCTGACGACAGCCATGCAACGCCTGTTTTTTATATAAGATTTTATATAAAAATTAGCAAGAGTTGGTAAGGTTCTGCGCGTATTATCGAATTAAACCACATGCTCCACCGCTTGTGTAGACTCCCGTCAATTCCTTTGAATTTCAATCTTGCGATTATACTTTTCAGGCGGAGTGCTTAACGCGTTAGCTATTATATCTAAAAATTCTAAATATTAGCACTCATCGTTTACAGCATGGACTACCGGGGTATCTAATCCCGTTCGCTACCCAAGCTTTCGTTTCTCAGTGTCAGTATATACCCAGATAATTGCCTTCGCCATAGGTCTTCCTTCTATTATCAACGTATTTTATCACTCCAATAGAAATTCCATTATCCTCTATTTATACTCAAGTTTATCAGTTTTGAAAAAATTTATAAAGTTGAGCTTTAATTTGTTTCTTTCAACTTAAAAAACCACCTACAAACCCTTTACGCCTAATCATTCCGAATAATGCTCGCTCCTCCCGTATTACCGCGGCTGCTGGCACGGGTATTAGCCGGAACTTCTTTTTTAAGTACTGTCATTTTCCTCCTTAATGAAAGAGCTTTACAACCTAATTAGCCGTCATCACTCACTCGGTATTGCTGGATCAAGCTTTCGCTCATTGTCCAAAATTCCCCACTGCTGCCTTTAAAAAAGTTTGGGCCGTGTCTCAGTCCCAATGTGGCTGATCATTCTTTCAAACCAGCTAAAGATAATAGGCTTGGTAGTCTTTTAAACTACCAACTACCATAATCTTGCGCAAACTCATCTTTTAACGTTAAAAACTTTAATTTATTTATTCAGTATTTTTATAAAAATAATTATTCTGAATTAAAAGGTAGATAATTCACGTGTTACTCACCCGTTCGCCATGTTTTAAAAACATTCAACTTGCATGTGTTAAGCATACCGATAGCATTTATTCTGAGCCAGGATCAAACTCTATTTAATTTTTGATATTAAGTATTTAATATTAATTTTTAAAATAACAAATATTAAAAAATTTTATAAGATTAACATTCTTATATTAATTTTTATCTTGTATTGTCTTAAAGGATTGAATTTTTTTGTTTTTTATAAATATTAAAAAAAAATTAAAATTTTTTTATTAATTGTTATATTTTTTTAAAAGTTAATAATTAAATTTATATTTATATAATAATTAATTTTATTGGAGAAAGTAGGATTTGAACCTACGTAGAAATTACTTCAACAAATTTACAGTCTGCCGCTTTTAACCACTCAGCCATTTCTCCTTTATTATTATATCATATTTAATTAACATGTGATTAGTGGGACTCGAACCCACAATATTTACTTGGAAGATAAAGGATTTACCAATTAATCTATAATCACAAATAAATGTCAATTCTATTATTATCCCCTATTTTATTAATTTTTAATTTAATAAATAATAAATGGAAATACCAAATACTGCCTTTGGGTCCATATAATATAATATAATATAAGCAAAAAAAGGGATTCGAACCCTCAACATTAACCTTGGCAAGGTTATACTCTACCATTGAGCTATTTTTGCAATAATATAAAATTTATATTATTTTTTTATAATAAAAAGTGAATTTAATAATAAAAATAATTCGTTATTATTTTTTGCATTTGTATGAATAGATACATCTATTGGAGGGATATTTTTAAATTTTAAAAATTCAGTTTTTAATTCAAAAAAATGTAAAACATTTTGAATTTGAAAATTAAAAATATTTTTATTTTTAAGATTAAAATTTAAATGATTTATATTCGGTAAAATAAAAATTAAAATTTTTTCTAAAAAATTAAAAATATTTTTTTTTCTTAAAGTAATTTTACAACCTATAATTGAATTTTTTTTAATTTTTAAAAAAATATTATTTTTTTTTGATTTAGTTATTATTGGTTTTTGATTTGTTATTAATTTTAACAGTAAAATTATATTAATTAATTTTTTTTTTTCAATATTTGCATCTTTAAAACCAATATTTAAACAAATTTTAGTTATTTTAGGAATTTCAAATATATTTTTAAAATTTAATTTTGTTAAAAGATCGTAAATAGTAACATTTTGATAATGATTTTGTAAATTTTTTTCCATAGATTTTTATAAAATATTTGAAGCTAATGATAATATTTTAAAATTTTTTTGTTTTCGAAATTCAGATGTAATTGGACCAAATATACGTGTACCTAAGGGTTTATTTTGATTATTTAAAATAATTATACAATTTTTATCAAATTTTACCATATTACCTATAGTACTTTTTTTTTGATATGTTGTATGAATAATAAATGCTTTAAATAAATCACCTTTAACTATTTTAATTTTTTTTTTTTGATTTAGACGTAATTTTTTTGCAGAAATTAAAATGGTATCACCAATTTTTCCAACTTTTTTTTTATAAATTTTTATACATTGTCCTATTTTAATACCACTATTATCATTTACTTTTAATTTAGTTTGAATTTGAATCATAGATTATTTTATTATAATGAAAATGATGAGAGTAGGACTTGAACCTACATCTTCAGATTATGAGCCTGATAAGTTAACCTATTACTCTATCTCATCTTATTAATAATTTTCGGAAGAAAAGGATTTGAACCTTTGATCTTCTGTTCCCAAAACAGATGCATTAGCCAGACTATGCTACCTTCCGTTTTAAAAAATAATATTAATTTAATTATTTAATAAAGGAATAATATTTAAATAATAATGATGGTAGGATTTGAACCTACAACATTAGGATTATGATTCCCACGCTCTACCATTAAACTACATCATCCTATTAATAACTAATAAAATAAGTCGAAGTGGGATTTGAACCCACGAGTTAATAAATTAACTGATAGTTTAGCAAACTACTGCCTTAAACCGGACTTGGCTATTCGACCTAAAATATAAAACTTCTTTGATAGGATTTGAACCTACAACCTAATGGTTAACAGCCATTTGCTCTACCATTGAGCTACAAAGAAATAATTATATTTTAATTTTTAAAACTTTTAGTATTTTTAAGCTAAATATTTTACAATACTTACACTTAAAACCTATCAATGTAATCATCTTTTACAGTTTTTATATGAAAAATTTTTAAGAATGGTTTCTTACTTAGATGCTTTCAGTAATTATCCAAAATAAATTTAGCTACTCGGCGATGCCTTTCAACAACCGATACACCAGAGATTTACCCTTCTCGGTCCTCTCGTACTAGAGTTAGATTCTTTCATTTTTCAAAATATCTATAGAAGATAGGAACCAAACTGTCTCACGACGTTCTAAACCCAACTCACGTACCACTTTAATCGGCGAACAGCCGAACCCTTGGAACCTTCTTCAGCTCCAGGATGTGATGAGTCGACATCGAGGTGCCAAACGACTCCGTCGATAGGAGCTCTTAGGAGTCATCAGCCTGTTATCCCCGGAGTACCTTTTATCCGTTGAGCGATAATCTTTCCACAAAGAATTATCGGATCACTATGACCGACTTTCGTCCCTGTTTGATATGTCTATCTTACAGTCAAGCAAGCTTTTACCATTATGCTCTACAATTGATACTATTATCCAATTTGAGCTTACCTTTGTACACCTCCGTTACTCTTTAGGAGGTGACCGCCCCAGTCAAACTACCAACCATACACTGTCTATTTAAAAAAATATTAGTTATTTATTTTAATAAGAGTGGTATTTCAAGAATATCTAAACAATTTACTAGCGTAAAAGTCTAAACGATTACCACTTATGCTACACATATTAGATAAAATAACAATATAAAGATGTAGTAAAGGTTCACGGGGTCTTTCCGTCTAACTATAGAGAATCCGCATCTTCACGGATAATTCAAATTCACTGAGTCTATATTGGAGACAGCGGGGATGTCGTTACACCATTCATGCAGGTCGGAACTTACCCGACAAGGAATTTCGCTACCTTAGGACCGTCAGAGTTACGGCCGCCGTTTACTGGGACTTCCATTTAATGCGCAAACATCTCCTTTTAATCTTCCAGCACCGGGCAGGTGTCAGACCCTATACATCATGTTACCATTTAGCAGAGTCCTAAGTTTTTATTAAACAGTCGCAACCCCCTATTTTGTGACACCTACTTATTTAAAATAAATAGGTACTTTTTATCCCGAAGTTACAAAGTCATTTTGCCGAGTTCCTTCAATATAGTTCTCTCATTCACCTTAGTCTACTCGACCTATCCACCTGTGTCGGTTTAGGGTACGGTTTTTTAGTTAAAAAAGCTATTTCCTGAAAAATTTAAAATTTTTGTCACTTTTTTAAAAAAATTTAATTTAAAAATTATCCCATCAAAATTTGCTTTCGTCAAATCTTTCTTAGGGGCCGTTTCACTCTATGCAATACATTTTAACATAGAAACCCTTGGATTTACGGTGATAACGATTCATAAACGTTATTTTTTGTTACTAATGCCAGCATTTTCTTTTCTGATATCTTCAACATATTTCACAATATATCTTTATTAACATACAGAATGTTCCGCTACCGTTTTATATAAAATAAAACTTGCCGCTTCGGTAAATTTCTTAAGTCTCGATACATTTTAGGCGCAAAAAAACTAGACCAATGAGCTATTACGCTTTCTTTAAAGGATGGCTGCTTCCAAGCCTACCTACTGGTTGTAATTATTTTTTCACTTCCTTTTTCACTTAGAATATTATTTAGAGACCTTAGCGATCAATCTGGGCTGTTTCCCTCTTGACAATAGACCTTAGCGCCTAATGTCTGTCTATTTAAATTACGTTTTTTTGTATTCGGAGTTTCCAAGAATTCAGTAAGTTTTTACGCCCCCTAGCTCAATGAGTGCTCTACCCCAAAAAAAGATTTTAAATGCTCTACTTCAATAGATTTCGCGGAAAACCAGCTATCTCTGAGTTTGATTAGCCTTTCACTCCTAACCACAAATCATCTCCATATTTTGCCACATATGTGAGTTCGATCCTCCAAATAGTTTTACCTATTTTTCAATCTGTTCATGGTTAGATCACTCAGTTTCGGGTCTTATTTGTATAACTAAAAAGCTTTTTAAAACTTGATTTATCTACGCCTACTTTATTAAATTAAGCTTGCTATAAAAATAAACTTGCTGGCCCATTATGCAAAAGGTACACTGTCACTTTTTATAAAAGTTCCAATTGATTATTAACATTAAGTTTCAGAATTATTTCAAACTCAAAAGTTCTTTTTCACCTTTCCTTTACAGTACTTGTTCACTATCGATCATTAATTTTTAAAAGGTTTTGAGGGTGGTTCCCCAATATTCAAAAAAGATTACACATACCTCTTTTTACTAATATAAAAATAATAAATATTCTACAGGACTTTCACCTTTTTAAGTAAATTTTTCAAAATTTTTCAAATAATTTTTTTTTTATTTTTATAAACCTAATTTCCATGTTCATTCGTCATTACTAACGGAATCTCGTTTGATTTTTTTAACAGTTACTTAGATATTTCAATTCACTGCTTTTAAAATTTTCACAAAGAAAAAGTTTTCTTTAGGAAATCTATATTTCAAAATAAAATAGTATTTAATATAGCTTTTCGCATTTTTTACGTCCTAAAAATTAAATTAATGCCAAGGCATCCACTTAATGCTTTTATTATTAGTACT